GATAAATGCTCAATATCCAAGTAGGCTTACAAATTTGATCATGATCAAGTGCTTTTTGGATTGTCTCATGTCTTTTGATTGTTATTTATCCCCGCAACATTTCGATTTTATTACATACAAACAAAGTATTTACTTGTTACTAATAAAGTCTAACCTCTGTTCTTCCTTAGATCCCTTATTTCACTCCGATAGTATCATAGATCTGGATCAATGCATAGGAAATTAATGCATTTCTATACTATAAATAAAATTAAAATAAGTAAGTGGAATAGATACAACATTAGGTCGTGCCACATTGTTTATTCTATGCTTCTATTCTATGGGATCTTGCGGAGCCTACTCATACATGACATGATTCGGGTATGATCATAGAAAAAATTCTCCTCAAGTGAACCGGCATATCCCTACTATGTAGGGGGACTTACGTGGTGGTTGGATGCGGAGACACATTTTATTTGGTTGTAAATTCCAACGTGGCAGATCAAATCATATATCTGCATGGCCCAATCAATAGTTCAAGTCACACACTCCCATAATCCATCTTCTCTTCAGAGAATCCACTTCAACTATTGGTATCAAATAAGAAATACAATACTTCAGAGTTGAAAAGAGGTATCCAACCAAATAACATGTCTTATTTTTCAATAATCCATATTTGTAGCAATGAAATACAAGACTATTTTTTCTTCCTCCCCGAAATGATATATAATCAATTACAAATATATATATGATATATTTTCTCTATAAAGGACCTGAAATACCTTGCTTACGTATCATTGGGAAGTGCATTAACATAAATACGGCAGTAAGAAGAGGCAATACAAAAGTGTGTAAACTATAAAAACGGGTCAAAGTGGATTGGCCCACACTAGCACTTCCGCGTAATAACTCTACCAAAGGTGATCCTATTACGGGAATCGCTTCAGGTACGCCTGTCACAATTTTTACTGCCCAATAACCAATTTGGTCCCGAGGTAAAGAATAACCAGTTACACCAAAAGACGCAGTCAATACGGCCAGAATCACACCTGTAACCCAAGTTAATTCGCGAGGTTTTTTAAATCCCCCTGTGAGATACACACGAAATACGTGCAAGATCATCATTAGAACCATCATACTTGCTGACCATCGATGAACTGATCGGATTAACCAACCAAAGTTAGCCTCAGTCATTATGTATTGAACAGAGGAAAAAGCCTCTGTAACGGTTGGACGATAGTAAAAAGTCATAGCAAAACCTGTGGCTACTTGTACTAAAAAACAAGTAAGTGTGATCCCTCCTAGACAATAAAATATGTTGACATGAGGAGGAACATATTTACTAGTTATATCATCTGCAATCGCCTGAATCTCGAGACGTTCTTCGAACCAATCATATACTTTATTGGGATAGGTAACCAAAAAATAGACCCCCCCCTGAGAACCGTATATGAGAATTTAACCTCGTACGGCTCAAGCAGAAACAACACAAATCAAATAAGGATTTTAACGGATATGTAATAGAAAGTTCAAATTAGCCACTTGATTCAATTTGCCCCAAAAATACCAAATAACAAAAATCCGGAATCTCTTCTTTGTGATGATAATGCCAAAAATATCAAGTTGGCTCCCTCGTTCGTCTTTTTCTTTATGTTAATTGTTAAAATAAAGGCCTCTTGAATCTTCTCTTTCCTATTATTTTTTATTTGTTCTTTTTTGTGTAATAATACAGATTGACTCTTGTTTTACTAGTTATTGATAGGAATTCCCTTGTTGAGACCCTGTCAATCAATTGACACCTCAGATTCATACTAGAACCACGATGATTTAATAAAGCCCACGCTAAACGCAAAGGTTCTGTGAGTAAGAACCATTTGATCATCACTTATCCAATTTCAATGAATGGATGTTATTAATAACTCAAAAAATATAAAGAAATGGGTGTCCGTTGACCAAATTCAGTCTGAAGGAAGAAAAAGCGTTTAATTTATAAAATAACTATTTGCATTTTTTTTTTGAGTCCGGTCGCGAGGTCTGACTGAATAGTAAGTATGAATCATAGTTCAAAAATTTCTTTTCTTGATCTATTCTACAATATTCATATTCCGTGCTCCAGATACTAGAATAAATATCCGACGAGGTAGAATCATCTTGATAGAGATGACAGACTATTCTCTGTATTATCAATAGGATCAATTATAACAAGTCACACACTCATATTCCGGAAATACCGAAACAAAAAAATTCCACGGTCGAACTACCAGAATGATAAATCTGAGTCTTAAGTGCGTTTTTATTTTTTTATTGAAAAACTAGAACTAGGACTTTATAGTCCTTAGGAACCTAATTCATTGAAATTCCATCCAGTAAAACGGATGAATTATAAATTTCCAAAATGATAGATAGAAATATCGCAAACAGAGCCATTGCGACCCCCATAAGTGGTGTAGTCCCCCAGCCCGGAGCTACTTTACCATATTCCGAATTCAATGGTTTCAATAAACTTCCTATATTAGTTTGTCTTGGCCTAGATTTAGAACTATCCTCAACGGTTTGTGTAGCCATAAATCTTATTTAATGATTGGTTAAGATCTGTTGACTTTGTATACCATTTGGTTGTAGTTGTAAATAAACGATCTTATCGTGGATCCATTGTGATCCTGAAATTATCTAGAAATGGAAACAGCAACCCTAGTCGCCATCTTCATATCTGGTTTACTTGTAAGCTTTACTGGGTACGCCTTATATACCGCTTTTGGGCAACCCTCTCAACAATTAAGAGATCCATTCGAAGAACACGGGGACTAATTGAAGTAATGAGCCTACCAATGGTGGGCTCGTTACTTCAAATTAAGATGATCAAAAATCATTTTTTAGTCGGAACCTTAGGTGGTTCTCGAAAAAAGATAGCGAAAAAAATTATCCCTAAAGTCGAGACTAAGAGAAATGTATAAACCAATGCTTCCATAGATTTGATCGTGGTTTACAATTATAGCTTCCACACCTATTCATTTTGGATCATTTACTATAGTAAAGAAAGGGAAAGAATTAAAGAAAAGATGGCGATTCAATCAAGTTATGATTTTTCTGGTACCTTGATGTCATCAAAATGTCATCAAATAAAAAAAGTGGAGACGAAAGATACCAGAGTAATATTCTATCAGACTACTTGTCTTCTTGTAGTTGGATCTCCAAGCTTTTGGAATGCTCCAAATTCTACTTGAGAATCCAAATCTGGATCAATACCAGCAAAAACATCTCTGAACAAGGTTCTAGCGCCATGCCAAATGTGTCCGAAAAAGAAGAGCAAAGCAAATGTGGCATGCCCAAAAGTGAACCAACCCCTTGGACTGCTCCGAAAAACACCATCGGATTTCAAAGTAGCTCGGTCTAATTCAAAAATTTCACCTAATTGGGCGCGTCTAGCATATTTTTTCACAGTAGCAGGATCACTATAACTGACTCCATTGAGTTCGCCACCATAGAACTCGACAGTTACACCCACTTGTTCGACACTATACTTGGATTCTGCCCTTCTAAAAGGAACATCGGCTCTCACAATTCCGTCTCCGTCTACCAAAACTACGGGGAATGTTTCAAAAAAAGTGGGCATACGACGTACAAAAAGCTCGCGGCCTTCTTTATCTCTAAAGATGGGGTGTCCTAACCATCCAACAGCTATTCCATCCCCGCTGTCCATTGAGCCGGCTCTGAATAATCCCCCTTTTGCCGGATTATTACCAATGTAATCATAAAAAGCTAATTTTTCGGGGATTTTAGACCAAGCTTCCGAAAAACTCAGATTTTCAGCTAGTCCTGTGCCAACTCTTCGATATATTTCTTGCTGGAAGTATCCCTGATCCCACTGATAACGAGTGGGGCCAAATAATTCGATTGGGGTAGTTGCTGAACCATACCACATAGTTCCAGCAACAACGAAAGCTGCGAAAAAAACAGCAGCGATACTGCTGGAAAGTACAGTTTCAATATTGCCCATACGTAATCCTTTGTATAGACGTTGAGGCGGACGGACACTAAGATGAAATAAACCCGCTAATATGCCCAATGTACCCGCTGCAATATGATGAGAGGCTATTCCTCCCGAAACAAAAGGATCAAAACCTTCCGCGCCCCACGCTGGATTTACAGATTGTACTTTTCCAGTTAGCCCATAAGGATCGGACACCCATATTCCAGGACCATACAAGCCTGTTACATGAAATGCGCCAAAGCCAAAGCAAGCCAACCCTGAGAGAAATAAATGAATTCCAAAGATCTTGGGCAAATCCAAAGAAGGTTTTCCGGTACGTTCATCAGAGAATATTTCTAGATCCCAATACACCCAATGCCAGATAGCTGCCAAGAAGCACAAGCCAGAAAACACAATATGTGCCCCTGCCACACCTTCGTAACTCCAAATACCCGGATTCGGTATAGTTCCTCCTGAAATACTCCACCCACCCCATGAATTGGTTATTCCTAAACGAGTCATAAAGGGTATAACGAACATACCCTGTCTCCACATTGGATCAAGAACCGGGTCAGAAGGATCAAAAACTGCTAATTCGTATAGAGCCATCGAGCCGGCCCAACCAGAAACTAGAGCTGTATGCATTATATGGACAGAAAGCAACCGACCGGGATCATTCAATACGACAGTATGAACACGATACCAAGGTAAACCCATGGAAATACCCCTTTTTTATCAAATATCAAAGAAAAATGGACACTATGTAACTTTATCGCATTGGAAAAGACTATACTATGTTATGTACCTAACCTTTTCAGTAGATTTTGTATGAGAAAGGGTTAAGATTTATTTCGTTCCATTGAAAATAACGGAACAATTTTGTTCGTAAGAACAAAGAGAAGCAGATCTATTCTATACCCGATAAGTACCAATACGCAATGGGGTTTGGACCCCCTTTTTTTTGTAGAATGAATGCGTAGATACTTGTTTATCATTCAAATGATCGACCCGCTCGTGAAAATTCTTTATTCATTCTGTCTTCTTCCGGAAATATTCACCCAATCCATGTATCCAATTTATGTTTAAAATAGAATAAACAGAAAAAAAATGAAGACAATAAATTCATTGGTACGTTTCCATATTAAAGTGAAGTATAGTACTTAACTTTTTTCTTTAATTTAATGCCCGTTGGTGTTCCAAAAGTACCTTTTCGGAATCCTGGAGAGGAAGATGCAGTTTGGGTTGACATATAGTGCGGCTTGTCAGATATATTAGGTCATATGGGGTTTACCCGTTGTCTCCACCGATCGGGATACCCTCCGTTTCGCCCAAGAAATATTGATTGAACCATCAATTATTCGGAGCGTGAAGTGCAATTAGATCAATTTATATTGGGGATCAATATTATTAAGAATTTATGGTTAACTTGGAACGATAAAATAAAGTATCCAGGCTCCGTTCAGAAAATATCAAATTGGTAATATATATGATTACTATTTGTATCATAAACATTCTTTATTTATATTTATGCTTTCTATATATTATTAGGAGTGATCTCAAATTGCCATTCAATGGCATGGAATAATAAGATGAATACATGGAATAATTTGAGGGAAAGCATGAAACAAAAAAAAAAAGAAGCGGTACTGAGATAATTTGCCCTATATGCGCAAATAGAATTTGGACAGATCTTTACCCGGAGTAGAACACGAACCTAAAAGAATTGAAAGGGCCCATTCAAGAACAAGAAAATGACATCGTGATTTGAATTTAATTTCGATGAAATAATACATCAATGAGAGGTTAGTTTAATAAGTTCAATAATTTTTTTTGATAAGGAAGAGAAAGGGAACCAAAACTCATGTTTTTGAAAAATCGAAGAAAAGCCCTTCTTTAGAAAAACAAAAACCTGTTACAAAAAATAAATTAAGACTAGAATTGATACATTGATTGATTTTTTTTCGCAATTTTAGGAACCGTATGCATCCAAAGGTGCACGTACGGTTCCTAAGGGATACAATTTTGTCCTAATCAACCGACTTCATCGAGAAAGATTACTTTTTTTAGGCCAAGAAGTTGATAGCGAGATCTCAAATCAACTTGTGGGTCTCATGGTATATCTCAGTATAGAAGATAATACTAGGGATTTTTATTTGTTTATAAACTCTCCCGGCGGATGGGTAATACCAGGAATAGCCATTTATGATACTATGCAATTTGTGCCACCCGATGTACATACAATATGCATGGGATTAGCTGCTTCAATGGGATCTTTCATTCTGGTTGGAGGAGAAATTACCAAACGTCTAGCATTCCCTCACGCTTGGCGCCAATGAGTAAAAAAAAAAAAAAAGACTATGCCTTCGCCATATCGAATATAAATAATCGAATTAGGAAAAATTAAGTAATAATAGCATGGCACTTTGAGTTCGATATGAACAAACCATTATTGTTTTTTATAACATGAGATTTTGTATCGAGATAGTAGTATGAAATAACCTTTATTTGCGATTTTATCTTATGTGTCGGGAGGACATTTAAGCGTCACAAATCATTTTTTCCTTATTTGATCATATCAGAAAGACACTTTGGGATTGCCAAATCACAAACTAGATAAATATATAAATATCTAATATAAAGCAACAGAACCATCGTAGTATTTTTTTACTCTTATGAAAAGAAGGATGGCAAATGGATTATTCAACGATCTGGCTGGATCGGATAGATTCTATTTCTTCCCCTCCTCCATAGAAGAGGGGGTTAGTAAATTCCATTGCAGAGCCGTATGCAATGCACAAAAGGTGCCTGTACGGTTGTTCAATTCTATTTTTTTCTTCTTTTTTTATCCCTTTAATTTAAATCCCATCATGCGAGATAGAAGAACCATTCATGATGTTATCTCAATATCATCAGGGTTATGATTCACCAACCTGCTAGTTCTTTTTATGAGGCACAGGCAGGAGAATTTATCCTGGAAGCGGAAGAACTGCTGAAACTTCGCGAAAACCTCACAAAAGTTTATGTACAAAGAACGGGCAACCCTTTGTGGGTTATATCCGAAGACATGGAAAGAGATGTTTTTATGTCGGCAACAGAAGCCCAAGCCCATGGCATTGTTGATCTTGTAGCGGTTGAAAATGAAAATACTTCGGATTTCGTATAAATCCATGATTCCGTTTTATTTTCAACCATAATTCGAATTTTACACGATTTGATATCTTATATTGAATCGAAATAATTAATAATCATCAATCATAAATCAGGTTAAGATCGATCTAAACCAACCCATTCTATAATATAATTTTATATATCCGACATGCCAACTATTAAACAACTTATTAGAAACACAAGACAGCCAATAAAAAATGTCACGAAATCCCCCGCTCTTCGAGGATGTCCTCAGCGTCGAGGAACATGTACTAGGGTGTATGTGCGACTCGTTCAGATCATGAGCTCGAGCAAATGAGACAATTTTTCCAGTATCAATGATTAATACCAATGAATAGATAGAGTAAAAGAACGCCATTTACTATCTAAAATCTAAAATGGGGATATATTATATACCTTTATTGTTTCTTGTATATTGTGTATGGAATTTATGGTTTTCATTGGTGCAAATCCAACCACCTCAATTTGAGATGAGAAGCAATTCTCCATTGGTAGCAAATGGTTATCCATTAAGCGGAGGAAATGGTATTATAAGGATAAGAAGCAAAACAAAAGGGTTATGCCCATATTCTTGAAAGAACGGACTAACAGGGTCAGCTACCTAGCCAACTTTCATAATTAAATGCCGTCACTGTATGGATAGCTCTTATTGTGAAAAGGCCTATTACTGTATAATTAATAGGTAGAGCCAAAGAATGTGAACTATACAAGTTAACAATACCATTTGATTAAATGAGAAATGAGGCTCCGGCGCATAGAGAGGGCCTCACCGTTTAAGAAGTAACCATAGAAACGAAGGAACCCACTATTTTTTGTATAGTATTTGGTAGAATTTCTTAGTTCCAGGTGAACCAAATGTCTGGCCTGGAAAGAATAAAAATAAAAAATAGTGGTTGGGAAGGTCATAGTAGCAAAAGCCATTGGAATTTATATTTTATATATCGGAATAATCCGTTTTGTTATTAATCGACCGGGGGGACAAATAATGATTGAAAGAAGAGAATTCAATTAGTTATTCATTAAAGTTTAATTTGATTCAATGACCAGAGTTAAACGAGGGTATACAGCTCGGAGACGTCGAACAAAAATTCGTTTATTTGCATCAACCTTTAGAGGGGCTCATTCAAGACTTACGCGAACAATTACTCAACATAAAATGAGAGCTTTGGTTTCCTCTCATCGAGATAGGGGCAGGCAAAAGAGAAATTTTCGTCGTTTGTGGATCACTCGGATAAATGCAGTAACTCGCGAGAATAAAGTATTCCATAGTTATAGTCGATTAATACACAATCTGTACAAGGGGCAATTGCTTCTTAATCGTAAAATACTTGCGCAAATAGCTCTATCAAATAAGAATTGTCTTTACATGATTTCCAATAAGATCATAAAATGAAGGAAATTATAAAGTAATATACAGGAATGATGGAACAAGAATTCCCCGGAGAATGAACTCCGGGAAGATAGAATAAACTAAATTGAGATAAAATTAAGATAAGAAAAGTAGTAGGAATGAACGAACATGCTTCAATAAAAAAAATTGCTTATCCCTTTTTTTTTTCTTATAAGACAAGAATTAAACCTGGATTCTGGGCCTTTTCGAGCAAAACATCCAATCCATTTGAGCTTGAATTCCAATTGGAGTTTTGAGTCAATTGAGGAATATGCCTATTTATTTCTGGCTCTAGGACCCGCAGTTCTAGGGGTCGACTCGGTTCTCTCAAATTGTTTCTCATTATTAAGAAAAGGTAACGAAGATAAAATACGAGCTTGTTTTATAGCAATAGTAATTAATCGTTGTTGTTTCAAGGTCAATTTATTTACCCGTCTAGATAATATTTTTCCTTGTTCACTAATAAATCGACTAATTAAACTCATGTTTCTATAATCAATTCGATCCCCCGAGACAATTGGGGGCAAACGCCGACGAAAAGAGAGCTTGGATTTACGAAAAGGTTGCTTAGATTTATCCATGGTTTATTCCTTATTTCTAAAATTCTATTTCTTTATTAATTTAAGATCCGGCCGAAGTAGGGTTTGATTTGTATAATTTATAATTTTAATATAATTTGTATTATATTATGATTATGTTATATGTTCTTCCTCTTTCTGCTCTTTGGGTTGGAATGGAAAGATTGCACACATGTTCCGTTCGATCTATTTCTTTATTTCCCCATGAATCGTATGCCTGTGACAATAACGACAAAATTTTCTCAATTCTAATCGACTGGGTGTATTGTGTCGATTCTTTTGAGTAATATATCTAGAAATACCCGGCGATTCTTTATTGACACCATTTCGGGCACAACAACAAGTACATTCCAAAATAACTATGACCCTTACATCTTTACCCTTGGCCATGAACCCCCTTTGGATCGACTTAACTTTTCTATTTTCGATCTGAAAATAAAAAGAACAAAAAATTAATAGAAGTTACTAATTTGAAATTAATTTTCTAAAGATTTCATTGTAATTAATATTAATTAATTGAATTAATTAAGAGTAATAATTAAAATTAAATAGATTGAAGATATATATTTTTTTTATTTAATTTTATTTAAATATCAATTATATATTATAATATTATATATAATTTTAAGTAATACAATTTTTTTCTAACTATCAATTATTCCTATACTAATACCAATATTTCATTTATGTATCTTCTTTACTGTGTTATGATTTCGTGGAGCCTCTCCTAGACTGGACCCGCATTTCTATTTATGTTTTTCCAAATAGAATTTTATTAGATCAACTTTTTGTTTAATACTTTTTTTTTTTATCACGTCACATAGAATTAAATCTCTAATTTTTTTATTTTTTGCATAATCAATAACTAGAATCAAAAAAAAGGAAATGACAAGGCGTCTGGGAATAAACGATTAATCTCTATCAATAGACCCGCTAAAGACCCAAACCATAGAGTACTTAGCACAGGTGCCGTGGAGAGATATGTTTTTATATCTCGCATTGAAAATCCTCCTTTTTATTGTTTATTGTAAAACATAGACATAGATTATATATATGAGCAGATGTCGTAGTTCAAGATAATTTGTATTTATTTTTATGCGGAATTCCTAACTAAAATAGATATGTACAATGAACGAGTCAATGTTCTTGTCCTTAAAAAAAAAGCTTGAGTGTTATCGATAAATATTAATTTTTTTATGCGTTAGGTTTCAGATGTATATAATATAAATACAATATTTTAATATAATAAATAAAGTATAAAATCAAGAAGAAAATTGTATAGTAAGAAGAAAATAAAAATGTGGAAAACAAGACAAGGATTTTGTACAATGACATTGTAAAACAATTTTTAAAAGGGATGTAGCGCAGCTTGGTAGCGCGTTTGTTTTGGGTACAAAATGTCACGGGTTCAAATCCTGTCATCCCTACCTATTACTTCTACTAATGGGCAGTAACGGGAGAGTACTCGAGATTGATTAAATTTTAAAATTGGCTATATAATTTTTAATTTTTGCATACTATACTAGGTGTTTGCAAGATATTTTTAGGTACATAGAAATTCTTTTCTTTATGGTCGTATCCCCTGTCATAAGAAAGCGCTCTTAGTTCAGTTCGGTAGAACGCGGGTCTCCAAAACCCGATGTCGTAGGTTCAAATCCTACAGAGCGTGATGTTATGTCGAATCACATACAATAAAATAACTTAATAAACTTGAATTTGACCTCCCTTCAATTCAAGGAGTAGGAGGTCAATCAAAAAATAGATTATTCAATCAAAGGTCCAATTGATCACCACGTCTGTATTGTAAATATGCAGTTACGAATAATCCTGCCAAAGTAATAGGAATTAGACCTAAAACGATTCCAAATAAAAAAACTTCAATCATTTCTATTTTTTGTTTGAGAGAATAAAAAGAGAGGTAATATCTATCCCTAAATATTAATCTGAATTGTTCGCGAATCTCAATAATCGAGAATTGGCAATTCCCGCGCCCGCGGGACTATGGAAGACCTGGCATTTAAGAGAAATACTTATTTTTATAAATTGTGCATTCAATTTATTTCAAATAAGTCGTATCTTGTTCAAACCAATCAATAGAGCTGGAGTTATAGTTGAAGCAGCTAATAGAAAACCGAAATAACTAGTTATAGTAGACATGAAAGGGCTAAATTAGATATGTTCTTTTACTACATATGTTGATAAAACACTTACCTAAGTTTCAATTTTCCCAGATACGACAGTAAGAAAAACTATTGACAGTAGACAATATTAACTTAGTTCCATCTTGATTGATCAGTCATTATAGATAGCACTAAAAAAGATAGAATTACATAGTAGAAAAAATCGATTGCTTTGATGTGACATCAACCGGTCATGTGATTCCAAATCAACAGATTCATTGTGCAATTCGTGAGTTGAGTGAAAGTAATAAAAACTCTATCGTATAACTAAAAAAAAAAAAATTCAGTCATTTTTGAATAAAAGAATAATTGGATTTTAAAATAATTTCAATTTGAATCATTTATTTTCAATAGGATTTAATCCACTTTCTTTTCGATCGGACGGCCCAGGCCCGATACCCCCTTTTTTATTTATTTCATTTCGGGTCCAACTCGATTTGAAGATGAGCAACTTCCAGTATCTTTTTAGCTTCTACACTCTGTCTTTCCATATCATAGAGTTCTATCTTTGTAGTTCAGTCAAGAAATAACCTTGCTTTGGCAACAACGGTTGTTGCATCGCCAATATTCTGTAATTGATTGTTCTAACTATTTTCGGTTTTTTCATCAAACACACTATCATATCATAATCTATTTATTATTTATTGTATTATGTATTGTATGACCAACTAAGCTAAGTAAATGAAAGTATTCTAACAAAAAAATCTTTAACCATAAAAAGGGTTTATAAATTTTGCATATAATTGAATTGTGTAAATATGATAATATCTTTACATGAATTAGTTAAAACCCATGGATTCACACTTTCTCAAGATCTTGACTTTCTATCTCTATCTATTACGAAACCCATAATGGAAATCTTGAAATATTATAAATAATTTGAGGAATTTTATATTGTATTAATTTATTCCATAACATAAAGTTTATGCATATCCAAAGAACAAAAAGGGAAATGTAGCATTTCGGTACTAATTGAGACTGCGTTGCTGTGCCAGAGGAAGGATAGCTATACTGATTCGATATACTCTAAATACACCTTTGGTATAAAATTGACGATCTTACAAAGATGCAATATCAGTAGTTTTGTTTTCGATTTACTGATCCCTTTCATCTTTCACAGAATCGATTCCCTTTTTGAATATACAAGAAAGAATTTGTGGAGCTCAGCATGTCTGGAAGCACGGGAGAACGTTCTTTTGCTGATATTATTACCAGTATTCGATACTGGGTCATTC